GTTTTGGTTGTGGACTCAAGGGTTCAAACATGTTCTTTGAAGAAATATATGAGTTCTATTATAATAGAAAAAAAAATATGTTTTTTTTATTCCATTAAGTAAATCGAGAAAAGGAAAAACATAATAAGAAATGACACTCCTATCATAGGAATGGAAATAGCCTTGTTGCTGCTTCAATAACAAGCATTTTCGTTTTTAAATCAAATAAATCATTTGATCTATGATTCATTGGAACAAGGAATGGCCTGGCTAGGTACTGGCCAGGCCGGGGGAATAAAAGAAAGAACTTTTCGGACGAAATCAAAGAGGTACTCTTTCTATTGGAGATATCTGTTTCGAATCATTATCTAAAGGGAATTGATGATTGATCAAATTCGTCTATATTTATAGAATAAAGAAAGATAAGGAAAGACTTTTATCAATCTTTACTTCACGCGTCACATATGAATTATCCTTTTAAAATTGGGAGAGATGGCTGAGTGGACTAAAGCGGCGGATTGCTAATCCGTTGTACGAGTTATTTGTACCGAGGGTTCGAATCCCCCTCTCTCCGTTTCTTCTGATCACTCGATATTTCCCTTTCGAATTCGAAAAAATATCTAACCCCATTTCTCATAGTTAAATGTATAGTTAAATGTATAGTTAAATGTGTGGAATGGAGAAAGAAAATCCTAAGAAAATTCAGAAATCGAGCAAGGAAAAACCCCGGATTTATTTATTCATCACGTCCAGGATTACGTCCTGGATCATTAGATAGGAATCCGAAGATGAAGAGAGAAACAAAGAATATCACTACTGTGTAAACGAAGAGTTTGAGAGTAAGCATTACACAATCTCCAAGATCATTTTGGGGGAAATAGGGGAATAGATTCTCCATTTTTGTACCACATATTCCGTTTTGACACCAAGAAAAGAAGCGGTTTCTAGAAAACATAAGGAATTTGCAGGAATGAATTTGTAAGAAGATTCTGATTCTTTCGTTAACAAAATGATCTCTCATACCTACAATTAGGTATTGTAGGGACCATACATAGGGTCTTCGACCCCCAGAAGGAATGAAGAAATGAGGTGATTCCGATTCATCTCGGTTATCCAAAAGAATTTCCATGTTTGAGTCGAGGGTTCATTATCTGATCTTATCAATTCTTAAGAATAGAATTTTTTTTTATCGAATAAATCATGAATGTTTCTAAGACAGTATTAAAGATCTCATCGAAAACTTACAGCAGCTTGCCAAACAAGGGCTAAGAGAAAAAAGAGCACGGGTATGACTGGCATAACATCTACGATTGGATTGAAAAAAGCATAAGCTTCGGGCAATTTGGCGAAGAAAAAGCTACTCGAATGAAGGGCAGAATTAAGACAGATCAAACTAAAGATATTAAGCATAACAAACATTTTGTTCTTGGAGATAATTTCATTATTATTGGGTTATTGATATAAGGGGAAAAATGAAGAAAGAAGGGAAAGTAGGCCGCAAAATCTTTCTTTTTCTTTGAACTCCCTCAATCAAAAATCCTTCAATTCTCAAATGAGAATAGAAGGAATCATACCTTACATACAATATTTTAATTGAATTATATGTAATGATCAATGAATTCATTTTGATTCTACATCTACATGTGTAGAATCATAGCAACAACCAATTCAATAGATATTGGGGCTGGAATTGACGAACAACCAATACCGATATTAGTGTTTATCGGTGTCGAATAGAAATGAAAATGGGGCGTGGCCAAGTGGTAAGGCAACGGGTTTTGGTCCCGTTACTCGGAGGTTCGAATCCTTCCGTCCCAGACCAATTCGATCAGAACAAAGATTGTTCTTTTTAACAATCTTCTGTTTAAGAGTGTTGGATACAATGGGATCCAATCTTTCTTTGTGATTTCTAATGATTCTTCTATGAATCATATCTTCCCCTTCGATTTTGTTTCTCACAACCAAACGGATCGAATATCAATGACACGTGGATGGAAATAAATATCTTTTTTGATATAGGTAGGATGGGAACAAAGATCAAAGTGAAATTCAAAAAAAAACTGGGTGGGCCATTCAGCGTATGTTCGCCCCCCCCGCCCATATTCATATTGAAGGTTAGTTAGTCATTTGGATAAACTTTATGCCCCATATCTATGATATTTTGATTCTCACATGATGCATTCTGAGTCGAAATGCGAAATAAAAGAGAGGTCTCTACCCTCCCTAAAGTAAATATAAATAAAGATAGGGTAGACAAAATGACTAATTCTATGTGGATCCTGAATCCTAAAAAACGGGGGGGGGGGGGTTCTTGGTATTAATTCCATCGCTGGAATTAAAGCTCCCGAGACTGGGGTGGGACAAAATCAAACAAAATAGTAACAACGAATTGATATGAACCCATTTTGCTTTGTACTTATACAAGACAGGATAGCATCCCATAAGAAGATGCTTTTAAATCGGCTTTGGATATGATTCATGATCTCCATGGAATTCGTGTAGATATGAGTTAATCCGCAAAGGAAGGTATCAATTTCAAGACCCTTGTCATCCGGATCTTATTAACAAACAAGAAAATTGAACAAACAAGAAAATTCAATACGGAACAGATTATTTTCTTTGGACCCAATTTCTTTGATTTTGTATTTGGCTCCAATGAATAATTGGAAATCAATGTAGCGATCAATTGGGGGAGGGAGGAGATTCATACATTCACTTTACTTTATGGAAAGATTCCTGAATCTGAAGTCAAGCAAAATCTGTAGAAAATGAACCATGCCTATATGTATTGTTATTGTTCTATTTCAGTGATCAGTGACACCGGTGTTTCGGTTTTGGCGAAAAAGATCTGTGATCCCTTAAATACCCACGATTATCCCCGGTAACACTTGTTTGGTGTATCTGATGAATACGATAAAATCAGACTCCTACGATTCTGATTTTATCAATCAGATGAAAGAATACCTGAAAGAATACCGACCTTAATCTTTTCTTTCATGAGCCCCTTCTATCCATCCCCAAGAAAACAAATAAATTGGATTTGTTTCTTGACCCATTTATCTGGTTTAAATTATTGATGATTCAATCGGAAAAGAAACATAGAGTTCTCTTATGATGATCAAATTCGCGTCTGATTTAATCAATTAGATATCTGCTAAACATTTTTAGATCCTCGTTGTACCGACTTGTTGATGGATTTAGAGATTAAATTCAGTCTTTACTGGAAAACTTATTTCCAGTAATGATGTCGACGTAGGAAATTCTTGAAACTGTTTTTTATGATTCCTTATAAATTCTTTCTACTCGAAGAAGTGTGACATTGGTGAATCTATCCTATCGAGTCACTTGCGATCTTTTCCGGTCATTGGAATAGCTTATTTGGTTAATGACTCATTCTGTTCCGGTATCGGTAATCTAATTAAAGACCCTTCTTTAGTTTTAGTTGTTTGAGAAAGAATTGGATCTTTCATGATTCATCATCCCTAACAATCTGTTGAAGATGTAAAGAAGTGTTAAGCAACCCATTTCTTCGTGTTTTTTATAAATGTGTTTCATTCTTCTAATAAAATATGGGGTTAAATTATATTCTTGCTGAGACTTCCCCAGATAACTATCCATATATGAAAATGAAAGTATGGACTACTTCATATACTATATACCGATTGAGCCAATGACTATTCATGATTCCATATTGAATCAATTCCATACCGGTCCAAAATTAGAGGAATGTTATGGTAAAACTTCGTTTGAAACGATGTGGTAGAAAGCAACGTGCGACTTGAAGGACATTATCGGCTGTGGATTCTTGTACCCACCATTTTATATATCAATGAAGATGCTCTCGGCTCGACATAGTTTGTTCTATTCCACTAGGACCCCAATTTTGGGGTTGTAATAAAATAATATAATTATAATATAGCACATGATGGAGCTCGAGCATAAAGAATTGATTCATTTAGCAGAGAGAAGGATCTAGGGTTAATGCCAATCAATAAGTTGGAACAACTTCGTAAGTATATCTTCGGTATAGAAATTGAAAGGATCAAGTTCGAACAAGTAAAAAAAGTCAAATTAATTTGTCGGAATTGGTAAAACTATTTCGATCAAAGGTGTATCACAGGGGAATCAATCGTTTCTATAGAACGAAATAACAAAAGGTATGTTGCTACCATTTTGAAACAATTAAGGATCACCGAAGTAATGTCTAAACCCAATGATTCAAAGCAAAGATAAAATAAAGGATACCGGAACAAGGAAACACCGTTTTCAATTGTCTCAACAACTAGATCAGAATGGGGAAGAAATAAAATCGATTCTAGGCGAGACAAACAAAAGAGGTTAGAGACGGCTCAATAAATGTCTAAGGATTTCCCTTCGAGCTCTTTGAGAATTACCCAACTTGAGTTATGAGTACGAATGAGATTTCTTTTTTTTTTTCAGGAAGGAAGAACAAAAAAAATGACTCAAATCATAGTCTAATTGATGATTTTGTGGATCCATTTGCCACTACAATACATAAATTCGAATCATTCTTTTTCGAGCCGTACGAGGAGAAAACCTCTTATACGTTTCTAGGGGGGGTTGTTCATTTATGTCTATCCCAATGAGTCATCTATCGAATTGTTGCAATTGATGTTCGATCCCGAAGAGAGGGAAGAGATCTTCGTAAAGTGGGTTTTTACGATCCGATAAAGAACCAAACTTATTCAAATGTTCCCGCTATTCTATATTTCCTTGAAAAAGGCGCTCAACCTACAGGAACTGTTCATGATATTTCAAAGAAGGCGGAGGTATTTAAGGAATTTCGAATTAATCAAATGAAATTAATGAAATAAAAAAAGGGGGGGGGGGGTGCCCAGTATCTAGCTTTGTCTAATTGTTTCTCCCCCATTCCCTATTTTTTTCTCTATTCTCTATTCATTGTTGCTCTCACATGACCCCATATCATAGAACTATAAAAAAAAAATATCTTCTATTGATATGAGACAGATAGAAAAAAGATTGAGTGAATAGATGAAATAACTGGGAAATTATGGGATTACCATCAATCGGATGGTTTTCGTTGGGACTCCACCAACAAACAAAAGGTCAAAATCTTGCTTATTGTACCTCTATTGAATAAATATTGAATAAACCCGAGATTTTTTTCCTACTGGAATTCCTTATTTATTTCCCCATTCATACTTCATTTCTTATCTATGTATATGTAGTGTCACTCCAACACAAGTCCTTATTTTCTTTATTGAATTTGTTTTCTCAACATTCAATTCATATTGACAATGGTGTATCGAACAAATATAATTCGATCGTGGCTAAATAGATCTATTTATCCACATTTCATAAGTTTGTTTCTTTATTTCACTCAAACGATGGGTTCGTCAATTTCGCTGTGACACAAGAAGTATCTTAGTTAATATAATGAAAAAAAAAAATAGAGTATGGGCAGTCTGTAAATTTTTACATCTATTTAGATTTTCTCTATAATTTATCCCAGAATCTGTTGTATTTTAATCTGATCTCTGTTCATTTTTATGTTCACAATTGATCATCAAATCTTTCTTTTTGATTTGTTGCTAGTTCAATGTTTTGACGAGGTCGGGCAATCAAATCTCTTTATTTATTTTTTATTCCGATCGTATCTACACACCCTATTTATATGGGTTGCTAACTCAACGGTAGAGTACTCGGCTTTTAAGTGCGGCTATGGTCTTTTACACATTTTGATGAAGCAACGGATTCGTCCATACCATTGGTAGAGTTTGTAAGACCACGACTGATCCTGAAAGGGAATGAAAGGAAAAAACAGCATGTCGTATCAATGGAGAACTCTTAGAATACTTCATCCTTAACGGATCGGTACAAAATCTTGTTTTGATTCTTTTCTTGGAAAGGGGTCAAATCAATTCAAGTTGGGTCGAGTGAATAAATGGATAGAGCCCTATGGCTCCAATTATAGGGAAACCAAAAGCAACGAGCTTCTGTTTGTTCTTAATTCGAATGATTACCCGATCTAATTAGACGTTAAAAATAGATTAGTGCCCGGTGTGGGAAAGGGTTCTCTTGTGAGTGGATCATCAATTCCTTTTTTTCATGAATCCTAACTATTCTCTATTATGTAGTGGAGACGAATGTGTAGAAGAAACGGTATACTGATCAAAATTCATTATTCCAAAGTCAAAAGAGTGATCGGGTTGCAAAAATAAAGGATTTCTAACCATCTCTTGTAACTATAACGAACACAAATAAATTGGATGGAAATAGGATCCGTTGATTGTCCTTTCTGGCTCCGGGGTATCTATTCTTTTCTTACTATATACCTTGTTCTGACCGTATTGCACTATGTATTATTTGATAGCTCAAGAAATCCCCCATTTGGTTCAAGTGTAATTTCAAATGGAAATGGAGGAATTACAAGGATATTTAGAAGTGGATGGATTTCGGCAACAATACTTCCTATATCCGTTTCTATTTCAGGAATATATCTACGCGCTTGCTCATGATCATGCTTTAAATGGATCGATTCTTTATGAACCCATGGAAAATTTAGATCATGACAATAAATCCAGTTCACTAATTGTGAAACGTTTAATTACTCGAATGCATCAACAGAATCGTTTGATTATTTCGGTTAATGATTCTAACCAAAATCGATTCGTTGGGCACAACAATCATTTGGATTCTCAAATGATATCGGAGGGTTTTGCAGTCATTGTGGAAATTCCATTCTCGCTGCGATTGGTATCTTCCCTAGAAGAAAAAGAAATAGCAAAATCTCATAATTTACGATCTATTCATTCAATATTTCCCTTTTTCGAGGACAAATTATCACATTTAAATCATGTGTCAGATATACTAATACCCCACCCCATCCATCTGGAAATCTTGGTTCAAACCCTTCACGCTTGGATACAAGATACTCCCTCGTTGCATTTATTGCGATTCTCTCTCTACGAGTATTGGAATTCAAATAGTCTCATTACTCCAAAAAACTCCATTTCCCCCTTTTCAAAAGAGAATCAAAGATTCTTCTTGTTCCTCTCTAATTCTCATGTATATGAATGTGAATCCATATTCATTTTTCTCCGTAAACAATCCTTTCATTTACGATCAAAATCTTTTGGATCCTTTCTTGAGCGAACACATTTCTATGCAAAAATAGAACATCTTGTAGTAGTGCTTTGTAACGATTTTCAGAAAACCCTATGGTTGTTCAAAGACCCTTTCATGCATTATGTCAGATATCAAGGAAAATCGATTCTGGCTTCAAGGGGGGCTCATCTTCTGATAAAGAAATGGAAATATCACCTTGTCAACCTTTGGCAATGTCATTTTTACTTGTGGTCTCAACCGGACGGGATCCATATAAAGCAATTATACAATCATCCCTTCTATTTTCTGGGCTATCTTTCAAGTGTACGACTAAACTCTTCGGTGGTAAGGGGTCAAATGCTAGAGAATTCGTTTCGAATAGATACTGCTATTAAGAAATTCGAGACCGTAGTCCCAATTATTCCTCTGATT